TGGTGGAAGTGAAAATAGTAGTAAAAACGAGAATGCCAGAAGGAAAACTATACGAAAAAGTTCTACGGATCTAGATGTAACTCAAAAATACAGGCATTTGTGGATTCAATGCGAAAGTTGTTATGGATTAAATTATAAGAAAAGTTTTAAATCAAAAATGAATCTTTGTGAACAATGTGGATATCATTTGAAAATGAGTAGTTCAGATAGAATTGAACTTTCGATCGATCCGGGTACTTGGGAGCCTATGGATGAAGACATGGTCTCTCTGGATCCCATTCAATTTCATTCGGAGGAGGAGCCTTATAAAAAGCGTATCGATTCTTATCAAAGAAAAACAGGATTAACCGAGGCTGTTCAAACAGGCATAGGGCAACTAAACGGTATTACCGTATCAATTGCGGTTATGGATTTTCAGTTTATGGGGGGTAGTATGGGATCCGTAGTGGGGGAGAAAATTACCCGTTTGATTGAATACGCTACTAAAGAATTTCTACCTCTTATTATAGTGTGTGCTTCTGGAGGGGCACGCATGCAAGAAGGAAGTTTGAGCTTGATGCAAATGGCTAAAATATCTTCTGCTTTATATGATTATCAATCAAATAAAAAGTTATTCTATGTACCAATCCTTACATCTCCTACTACCGGTGGGGTGACAGCTAGTTTTGGTATGTTGGGGGATATCATTATTGCCGAACCCAATGCCTACATTGCCTTTGCGGGTAAAAGAGTAATTGAACAAACATTGAATAAAACAGTACCCGACGGTTCACAAGCGTCTGAGTATTTATTCCAGAAGGGCTTATTCGATCTAATCGTACCACGTAATCCTTTAAAAAGCGTTCTGAGTGAGTTATTTCAACTCCACACTTTCTTTCCTTTGAATCAAAATTAGACGAATAGGGTTGTCTTTGTTGACATAAGATCTAATTGTATCAAAGAATCAAAAGTCACAGAAAATAGAAAATCTGCCCCTTTTTTCTATATTTCTGATTATTGATCAAGAAGCCTCTATCAACAAGATAAAAGATGAAATTCTTATTTTCGTGAAATTAGGCAAATAAAAAATATCTTCTTCTCGTCATATATAATTAAATTAAAATCTAATCTATAAAATATAGAAAATATAGAATTTTTTATCTTTCTATATCTTATGATAATCTTATTTTTACTAAGAATCCCTGCTGGATGGCATTCTAACAAACCCTTCAATATAAATAGAATCTAATTTATTTTTAAGTGCTTAGTAAATGAAATTCGAAGACAAGAGCAAAAAATTAATAAAATAATATCTCATCCATATTCTTTCAAATCTTTCATGTAGAAAGATGAAATGAAAAACTACATTATATACTCACTTAGATATATACTTATATCTATACTTAATAGATTAATAGAATAGATATTAAGTAAAGTAAAAAGTAATAATAATTCCAATTTAGAATTATCAAATAATAATAAGATATCTTTATTCTTTATATATAATAAGATATCTTTATATTATAAATATAAAATCTAAATAAAAATAACAGGTACAAATAGTAAATCGAGGTACCCATTCTATGACAACTCTTAACTTTCCCTCTGTTTTGGTCCCTTTAGTAGGCCTAGTATTTCCGGCAATCGCAATGGCTTCTTTATTTCTTCATGTTCAAAAAAACAAGATTGTTTAGAGCCGATGGCACAAACTCTCATCTATTTTTTTTTTTCAAAATTTACGCTTGTATCATAACACAGATATCCATTTAGACAAATTGGTATAAGCGGCTTCCGCCGAAAAACTCTTATGTCTCCAGAAAATACTATATTCTAGCGATTTTCAAATAGACCCGAATCGGCGGATGGCTGAACTGTAAAGTTGGTCTATCTATATGCATGTGGCTATCTTTAGTGAGATCATACGAAGGGTATGTTATTAGTTTAGATCTAACCAATTTAATGAATTATTCCTAAAGGTTCACATCAAACTAGTACTAGTTGATGCGGGTTACTTCGGAAACAAACGGACTAAAGTCAAATTCATTTGGGGTATTCTCTCAATTAAAAAAAGCAACTGGATAAAGTATGAGTTGTCGATCAGAACATATATGGATAGAACCTATAACGGGAGCTCGAAAAACAAGTAATTTCTGCTGGGCTGTTATCCTTTTTTTAGGTTCATTAGGATTCTTGTTGGTTGGAACCTCGAGTTATCTTGGTAGAAATTTGATATCTTTATTTCCGTCTCAGCAAATAGTTTTTTTTCCACAAGGAATTGTGATGTCTTTCTATGGGATCGCGGGTCTTTTTATTAGCTCCTATTTGTGGTGCACAATTTCGTGGAATGTAGGTAGCGGTTATGATCGATTTGATAGAAAAGACGGAATAGTGTGTATCTTTCGTTGGGGATTTCCTGGAAAAAATCGTCGGGTCTTACTCCGATTTTTTATAAAAGATATTCAGTCCATCAGAATAGAAGTTAAAGAGGGTATTTATGCTCGGCGTGTCCTTTATATGGATATCAGAGGCCAGGGAGCCATTCCATTGACTCGTACTGATGAGAATTTTACTCCACGGGAAATGGAACAAAAAGCTGCTGAATTGGCCTATTTCTTGCGTGTACCAATTGAAGTATTTTAAGAAATGAGCCGAGAAATAAATGCTTTCTCAGCAGAAGGGCAAAAACGCAAGAATCATTCTATAACATATATAACATAACTTAATCGAGGTTTCTTCAGAACATTCATTCGAGTCAAAGCAGACATATATGGAACAAGTATAAAAAAACTCTTTTGGGGATCTTTTATATGTATCGAAATATACACAACTCAATTCAAAAAAAAAATAAGAAAAAATTGAAATATCTCATAATCAACCATTTCTAAATAAGGAAATTCCCCCCTTTTTACTTGTTGGAATTGAGACTTTTAATAGAACTGATGCGTGAGAGAAATATTAGATTACATAGAGTCGACGGATGAGATGGGTTCATTAACAATTCACAGTGAAAAATGGCAAAAAAGAAAGCATTCACTCCTCTTTTATATCTTGCATCTATAGTATTTTTGCCCTGGTGGATTTCTCTCTCATTTCAAAAAAGTCTGGAATCTTGGGTTACTAATTGGTGTAATACTAGGCAATCCGAAATTTTTTTGAATGATATTGAAGAAAAGAGTATTCTAGAAAAATTTATAGAATTAGAGGAACTTCTCTTGTTAGAGGAAATGATCAAGGAATACTCGGAGACACATCTACAAAACCTTGGTATAGGAATTCACAAAGAAACAATCCAATTAATCAAGATACACAACGAGGGTCGTATTCATACGATTTTGCACTTCTCGACAAATATAATCTGTTTCATTATTCTAAGTGGTTATTCTATTTTGGGTAATAAAGAACTTTTTATTCTTAACTCTTGGGCTCAGGAATTCCTATATAACTTAAGTGACACAATAAAAGCTTTTTCTCTTCTTTTATTAACTGATTTGTGTATCGGATTTCATTCGCCGCATGGTTGGGAACTGCTGATTGGCTTTGTCTACAAGGATTTTGGATTTGTTCATAATGATCAAATTATATCTGGCCTTGTTTCCACTTTTCCAGTCATTGTAGATACAATTTTCAAATATTGGATTTTCCGTTATTTAAATCGCGTATCTCCGTCACTTGTAGTGATTTATCATTCAATGAATGACTGAAAAATTATCTACCTAATCCAATTATAATGTTTCTTACTTTGCAGTTGTATATAAGCAAAGCGTTGAAAATCGCTTTATATTTCTAGGCATCCCGCGGATTCCTCCTATATTCCTATAAAAATAGAAATTAATTTCTATTAATCCAGTCAAATTATTCCAGTAAATAACAGAATCGTGGATAGGAAACTCCATTAGTGACCTACCCCAATTTATTGTAGAAATTTTTGGGATCAATGCTTGGACCATGCAAACTAGAAATACTTTTTCTTGGATAAAGGAACAGATTACTCGATCTATTTCCGTATCGCTCATGATATATATCATAACTCGTACATCCATTTCAAATGCATATCCCATTTTTGCACAGCAGGGTTATGAAAATCCACGAGAAGCGACTGGACGTATTGTATGCGCCAATTGCCATTTAGCTAATAAACCAGTCGATATTGAGGTTCCGCAAGCGGTACTTCCCGATACTGTATTTGAAGCAGTTGTTCGAATTCCTTATGATATGCAACTGAAACAAGTTCTTGCTAATGGTAAAAAAGGGGCTTTGAATGTGGGGGCTGTTCTTATTTTACCAGAGGGTTTTGAATTAGCCCCTCCCGATCGTATTTCCCCCGAGATAAAAGAAAAGATGGGCAATCTGTCTTTTCAGAGCTATCGCCCCAATCAAAAAAATATTCTTGTCATAGGCCCTGTTCCTGGTCAGAAATATAGTGAAATAACCTTTCCTATTCTTTCCCCCGACCCCGCTACTAAGAAAGACATTCACTTCTTAAAATATCCTATTTACGTAGGCGGAAACAGGGGAAGGGGCCAGATTTATCCTGACGGGAGCAAGAGTAACAATACAGTTTATAATGCTACAGCATCGGGTATAGTAAGCAAAATCCTACGAAAAGAAAAGGGGGGATACGAAATAACCATAGCGGATACATCGGATGGACGTCAAGTGGTTGATATTATCCCTCGGGGGCCAGAACTTCTTATTTCAGAAGGCGAATCTATCAAATTGGATCAACCGTTGACAAGTAATCCTAATGTGGGTGGATTTGGTCAGGGAGATGCAGAAATAGTACTTCAAGATCCATTACGTGTACAAGGCCTTTTGTTCTTCTTCGCATCTGTTATTTTGGCACAAATCTTTTTGGTTCTTAAAAAGAAACAGTTCGAGAAGGTTCAATTGTCCGAAATGAATTTCTAGACTCGCGGATTTATCGACATCAAATTTGTAAAAAGAACCAAATTTTTTTTAGTAATTATTATATGATATGATTATCTCTGATAAAAAATGAAATTCTAAAAAGCCTTTTGTTT